ATGCCTTCGCCCTATGAAATATGAATATATATTAAGTAATAATAGCATGGCACTTCGAATTCGATATGATAAATTTTTGCATTGTTTTGAAAAAACATTAGATTATGTATCGAGAGAGTAGTATGGGAGAGGGGGTATTTCCGATTTTCTCTTATTTATCGGGAGTCCGGCTCAGCGTCACAAACCTTTTTTGTTCACGCCGGAAGGCTCTTAAAAATATTTATATTATGCAAGGAGTGCGAAAAAAAACTAGATTTTTTCTTTGATTGGCTCAAAAAGAAACTTTGGGATTGCTGAATCACAAACAAAAAACAATAAAAATTAATATATTAATATAAAAGGCAACGGAGCCATCATAGTAGTTTTTAACTATTCCAAAAGGAAGGGTGGCAATTTGATCATTTAACCCATCGGGGTCTGGTATATTTTACTTTTCTCTTTCTTTCTTGAATGGAAGGTAAAGGTCAATTTTATTGTAAAGCCGTATGCATATGCAATGCACCAAAGATGCCCGTACGGTTGTTCAATTCTATCTTTTTTACTATTATATTAGTCTTTATCTTTCTTTTCTCTTCGCTTCATCATGCGAGATAGAGGAACTTTTTATTATGTTATATCATCAGGGTAATGATCCATCAACCTGCTAGTTCGTTTTATGAGGCACAAACGGGAGAATTTATCCTGGAAGCGGAAGAATTGCTGAAACTGCGTGAAACCCTCACAAGGGTTTATGTACAAAGAACAGGCAAACCCTTATGGGTTGTATCCGAAGACATGGAAAGAGATGTTTTTATGTCAGCAACAGAAGCACAAGCTTATGGAATTGTTGATCTTGTAGCGGTTGAATGAAAATAAGACGGATTTCACACAAAATACGTGATTTGAGATTTTATCTATGAGTTTACTATTCTGATTTTATCTATGAGTTTACTATTCTACTAAATGGAAGTAATTCATAATTATCCGGTTAGGATCAATCTAAACCAGCCCATTATGTATACAATTCAGCATGCCAACTATTAAACAACTTATTAGAAATACAAGACAGCCAATCAGAAATGTCACGAAATCCCCCGCTCTTCGGGGATGCCCTCAACGTCGAGGAACATGTACTCGGGTGTATGTGCGACTCGTTTAGATCATACCATGAGCTGGTACAAAAGCAAGAAAAAAACTTTCCAGTATCAATGATCAGTACCGGTGAATAGGATAGAATGTAAGAAGGGATTCCATTCATTATATAAAAATAATCAAAGTTATCACATTCCTACATTGTGTATAAATTTTATGGTTTCCGTTGGTGCAAATCCAATCACCTCAATTTAAGATGAGAAGCAATTCTCCATTGGTAGCCAATGGTTATCCATTAAGCGGAGGAAATCTTATTTTTATTTACTTTTTTATTTACTTTTTAAGGCATAAAGATTAAGTAAAGGCATAAAGATTAAGCTCCTACTCTGGCAAGAACGGACTAAGAGGGTCAGCTACCCAGCTAACTTTCATAATTAAATACCGTTACTGTATAGGTAGATCTCATTGTGAAAGGCCTATTGCTGGATAATTCATGGGTAGAGCCAAAAGGGGTGAACTATACAAGTTACCAATAACGTTGATTAAATGAAGTAAAGGCTCCGGTGTATAGAGAAGACCTCACCGTTTAGGAAGTCACCATAGAAACGAAGGAACCCGCTATTTCTTTACCATTTATATTTTCTATTTTTGACACCTATAACAGATAACAGAATATAATTTCTTATTTCGCATTGAAATGCCTAAAAAAAAGAAAAAATCGCGGGCAGGAAGGTTATAGTAGCCAAAGCCATTGGAATTTTTATTTTATACATTGGAAAAATCCGTTTTGTTATTAATAGATTAGGAAAGAGGAAAAGAATAACTGAAAGAAAAGAAATAAATTAGTTATTAGTTATTCGTGAAAGTTTCATCTATTCAATGACTAGAATTAGACGGGGATATATAGCTCGTAGACGTAGAACAAAAATTCGTTTATTTGCATCAAGCTTTCGAGGGGCCCATTCAAGACTTACTCGAACTATTACTCAACAGAAAATAAGAGCTTTGGTTTCGGCTCATCGGGATCGGGGCAGTCAAAAGATAAATTTTCGTCGTTTGTGGATCACTCGGATAAACGCAGTAATTCGCGAAAGGGGGGTATCCTATAGTTATAGTAGATTAATACACGATCTGTACAAGAGACGGTTGCTTCTTAATCGTAAAATACTTGCGCAAATGGCTATATTAAATAGGAATTGTCTTTATATGATTTCCAATGAGATAATAAAAGAAGTGGGTTATAAAAAGTCCGTCGGAATAATTTAAACGGAGTTTCCCGGAGAATGAACTCCGGGAAGGTAGAGTAGAAATTACTAGGATAAAATAAAATATGCTAAAATAGTCAAAACGAATGAACACGTTCAGTAGAAAAAGCTTTCTCCTATTCTTTTTTTCTTACGACCCGATAATCAAATCTGGATTCTCGGAA